TATTGCGGGACAGCTCATGATGTTCATATCGATCTATTATGCGCCTCTGCATCTAGCATTGGGTAGACCTCATACAATAACTGTCCTAGTTCTACCGTATCTTTTGTTTCATTTCTTCTGGAACAATCATAAAAACTTTTTTGATTATGGATCTACTACCAGAAATTCAATGCGTAATCTCAGCATTCAATGTGTATTCCTGAATAATCTAATCTTTCAATTATTCAACCATTTCATTTTACCAAGTTCCACGTTAGCCAGATTAGTCAACATTTATATGTTTCGATGCAACAACAAGATTTTATTTTTAACAAGTAGTTTTGTTGGTTGGTTAATTGGTCACATTTTATTCATGAAATGGGTTGGATTGGTATTATTCTGGATACGGCAAAATAATTCTATTCGATCTAATAAGTATCTTGTGTCAGAATTGAGAAATTCTATGGCTCGAATCTTTAGTATTCTCTTATTTATCACCTGTGTTTACTATTTAGGCAGAATGCCGTCGCCTATTGTCACTAAGAAACTGAAAGAGAAAGAAACCTCAGAAACGGAAGAAGGGGGAGAAAGAAAGGAAGAAAGCGATGTAGAAACAACTTCCGAAATGAAGGAGACTCAACAGGAACAAGAGGGATCCACCGAAGAAAACCCTTTCCTTTGTTCGGAAGAAAAGGAGGATCTGGAGACCCATCAAGAGAATTGGGAATTGGGAAGACTGAAAGAAGAGAAAAAGAAAAGAATGAATAAAAAGATTGAAACAGCTTTTGTCTCTTTTCTTTTCGATTATAAACGATGGAATCGTCCATTACGATATATAAAAAATGATAAATTAGAAAATGCTTTACGTAATGAAATGTCACAATTTCTTTTTTTTACATGTACAAGTGATGGGAAACAAAGAATCTCCTTTACATATCCGCCCAGTTTATCGACTTTTTCTGAAATGCTAGAACGAAGAATTTCTTTGTACATAATAGAAAAACTATATGACAAAGATCTTTATAATTATTGGATTTATACTAATGAAAAAAAAAAGTGCAATTTGAACAATGAATTGAGAAGCCGAATCAAGATTATAGAAAAAAAGGAGAGATCCCCTAATCTGGATATGCTTGAAAAAAGAACCCTATTATGTGATGATGAAAAAAAAGAAAAAATCTTGTCAAAAGCATATGATCCTTTTTTCAACGGACCATATCGAGGAACGAGAAAAAGATCAGATTCACGTGCAATCATGAATACTTATACAGATAGAGAAGATTTCGTAGAATTTTTTTTTATAAATAAGATTCACGATCTACTTCTTAATGATTCCGTAGAACTTCACCATCAATCATTTTTGAATTGTACTGAAGAAAAAGTAATTTCTTCAGAACAATATATGTCTTTCACATACAACGATAAAAAGGAGTCACCTAACTTTTCAATGGCAGTTCCAAAAAAACGTACTTCTATGTCAAAAAAGCGTATTCGTAGAAATATTTGGAAAAAAAAAGGATCTTTAGAGGCAGTAAAAGCTTTTTCTTTAGCTAAATCTATTTCCACCGGACAGTCAAAAAGTTTTTTTGTGCGACAAAAAAAGTCTTGTAAAAATATTAAAAATATTAATTAACATGTTTTAAATAACTTCAAAATCTCCATTTTGAAATTGTAAGACAAATGATTTGATTTTACTAATGTATTTTATTTGTATTTCACTTCTCCTTATTAGTTAGAGCTAGGCAATATGAAAGATAAGAATCTTTATTGTGTATTTTATTTTTTTTTTAATTTTTTCTATTCTTAATATTATTAATTTATTATTTTCTATTCTTATTCTATTTATTGATATTGAATTCGTTAGATGATTTTTTATTTCCTAATTTCCTATGAATTGATGAATTGTGCTTTTCAAAATAGAAAAGCACAATTACGATAGACTAAGGAAGAATCTGAATATTTCATTATACTTTAGACTAAGGTGTCGGGTCTCCAAATAGTTAGAAAGAAAATTATGAATTTTATATCTCAACTGAGAACAAAACTTTTGAGTTCTTACTGTTCTGGATAAACAAGAGCTGGGTTTCTAGTACGAAAAAGTTGATTATTAAAACTGAACTTACGAAGATGAAGATACTAATTAAGTCTTATTGATATTTAACATTTCTATATGAAGAATGGGAATGCATCTTTCTTCATTATTTTCTAAACTCTATTAAATATCATTCAATATCTACAATTCAACATGAATTTTCTATTATTATTTAAGATAAGCTTTAAGATAAGCCGCCGCCATGGTGAAATTGGTAGACACGCTGCTCTTAGGAAGCAGTGCTAGAGCATCTCGGTTCGAGTCCGAGTGGCGGCATAAATAAGAATTCATAATATAGACAATAGACACGATAGATCTAATAGAATCTAAAACCTAATATTTTAATATTTTAGATTCTATTTAATAACCTTACCAATTTCAATTATTTAAATATTTAAAAGGGATTCTTATTTATGATATTTGTGACCTTAGAACATATATTAACTCATATTTCCTTTTCGATCATCTCAATTGTGATTATAATTCATTTGATGAACTTATTAGTATACGAAATTGAAGGATTGCGTAATTCGTCAGAAAAAGGGATGGTAGCTACTCTTTTCTCTATAACAGGGTTTTTAGTTATTCGTTGGATTTCTTCGGGACATTTTCCTTTAAGTAATTTATACGAATCATTAATATTCCTTTCGTGGAGTTTATCTATTATTCATATGATTCCGTATCTTGGGAATCATAAAAATAATTTAAGCGCAATAACTGCACCAAGTGCCTTTTTTACCCAAGGTTTCGCCACGTCAGGTCTTTCAACTGACATGCATCAACCCGCAATATTAGTACCTGCTCTACAATCTCAGTGGTTAATGATGCATGTCAGTATGATGCTATTTAGCTATGCAGCTCTTTTATGCGGATCCTTATTATCAGTTGCTTTTATAGTAATTGCATTTCAAAAAAAAATAATTTTTTTTTTGAAAAACAAGAATTTTTTAAGTTTAAGGAAGTCGTTTTTCTTTGGTGATATGGAATATTTGAACGAAAAATGTAGTGTATTTAAAAAGACTTATTTTCTTTCATTTCAAAATTTTTACAAATATCAATTAATTCAGCGTTTGGATTATTGGAGTTATCGTGTCATTAGTTTAGGGTTTGCCTTTTTAACCATAGGTATTCTTTCTGGAGCAGTATGGGCTAATGAAGCATGGGGTTCGTATTGGAATTGGGACCCTAAGGAAACTTGGGCATTTATTACTTGGACCATATTTGCAATTTATTTACATACTAGAAAAAATTCAATATTGCAAGATCAAGGCACGAATTCGGCATTTGTAGCTTTTATAGGATTTATCATAATTTGGATATGCTATTTTGGGATCAATCTATTAGGAATCGGGTTCCATAGTTATGGTTCATTCCAATGAATATCTAATTGAATAAAATAAACTACATAAAGAATACATAAAAAAATCGTCTGATACACAATTAAATCTTGTGCGAGTAGTTTTTGATAAACGTTTCAATAGAGTAATTATTCAAATGATTCTTGAAAACTTTAGATGTATCTCATTACAATTATAAATTACCCTTACCCTTTTTTTTTTCATTGTACAACGAAGAATCGCGAGAATATGTGAAAATAGGAAAGTCGAAGGATTCTAAGACTTTCTTTCCAATTAATGAAATTTATTGAATTTATTATTGAATATAAAAAAAGAATTAGTATCTATAAAAATAATTAGATAATAGAACTTGTACCTTGTCAACCGATAACGGGAGAACAAAATCAGGATAAATAACAATTCCTATTACAGGTAGAAAGATACAGATTAAAACAAATAGTTCTCGTGGTCCAGAATTGAAAAGATTCGAGTTTGGAATATCAAATAACTTGTATCCATAAAAAATCTGACGTAACATAGATAAGAAAAAAATAGGAGTTAATATCATTCCAATTGCCATTACAAAAGTAATTAACATTTTTGACATGAAAAGATATTTTTGGCTGGTAATTATTCCAAAAATAGGAATTCTGCAACAAAACCACTAATTCCTGGCAATGCAAGAGAAGCCATAGAGAAACTACTAAACATGGTAAATATTTTTGGTATTGGGATAGATATCCCCCCCCATCTCTTCGAGATAAACAAAACGTATTCTATCACAACTCATTCCTGCTAAGAAAAAGAGTGCAGCGCCAATCAATCCATGAGAGAGTATTTGTAAGATGGCTACATTAAGTCCCATGCCAGTTATAGAACCAATTCCTATAATTATGAAATCCATGTGAGATACGGAAGAATAGGCAATACGTTTTGTTTTAATTGCGTTGACAGAGAGAGGTTTAAGCTGCATAAATGATTTGTATTATTCCTACTATAACAACCAGGGAGATAATCTAGAATGGGCGTGAGCTAATAATTCCATATTGATCCAAATCAATCCATATGCTCCCATCAAGATTCCAGCTAAAAGCATACATGTACTGTAATGTACTTCCCCGTGGGTATCTGGTAACCATGTATGTAGGGGTATCATCAGCGGTTTGACAGCATAAGCAATAAGAAAACAAAAATAGAGTATTATTTCCAATGCTGCAGGATACGATTGATTAGTTAATTTTTCTAAATCTAACGTTGGTTCATTGGAACCATATAAATCCATACCTAGAACTCCTATTAAGAACCTTTGGCAGTGCACAAAATAAACTTTGTAGCCGAGTACAGGCGTTTTTTTCCTCCCCACATGAGGAAAAAAAGTAAAAGGTCTCGAGAAGAAAATGATCCTATTCGGCCACTATACATTGCTAACATCAAGAAATAGAAAAATCGCGGATTTCAAGTAATTTGCCAAGCTGCTAAAGTAGCTAAAGTAGTGATAAATCCTGTCAGTAAGACGGGTCCTATGGAAAGTCTATTGATTCCCAGTCTCCAGTGAAAATTGAAAAGATTGACCCATTTAGAATCCTCCTTCAATTGGATTAATGGATCGTCCAATTGGAAATGATAACAAAATACATAGGTCATAATAAGGAGCTCTAAGATACATATACGTAGAGTATACCTTATTTCCCCTATGATGGAAAAAGACAATCAAAGAACCCGCAAATATGGGCAAAACAAGAAGTATTGTTAACCAAGGAAAATAACTCGTGATAAAGATAAGATAAAATTAGACTAGAAAACCCCGCGCTCGGGAGAAGGATAATATATTTTCTTTTCTCGAGTATGGGGTTTTGTCGGTAAAGAGGAAAAAAACGATTCGAGTGGAGTTTTTTGTCACATATCAATAAGAAAGACCCATGCTGCGAGTTTTTTCATGCCATAAATAAACACGGACACTCAAAAAATCCGTTGGACAAGCAGATTCACATCTTTTACAACCTACACAATCTTCGGTTCTTGGCGCAGAAGCAATTTGCTTAGCTTTACATCCGTCCCAAGGTATCATTTCCAATACATCCGTGGGGCAAGCTCGGACACATTGGGTACATCCTATACATGTATCATAAATCTTTACTGAATGTGACATTGGGTCTATAAATTCTAGTTTTGAACACAAAAGATTTTCAATCTGGTAAAATAATAAAATGAAATAAATCATATATTTTCTATTTTAAAAACCGGATGAATCAATGATTTATCAATATTTTAAGGATCCATAGATTTTTTAATCTGTTTTTGAAAAAGGGCCAAGATACTTTGATTTCAATTTTCATAGTCATGGAATATGAGTTTACGAATTCAATTCATGTGAATTTTACTGTCTTTCTATTTTCACTATCTTTCTATATGTATATATATATAGAAAGATATAATATATAATCTCAAAATATTCTAGTATTTCTAGTATATAGAAATAGAATTAAGGATATGATGATATATTATATATGAGTATGAGATGAATACGTTTGTTATTAGGTTAGTGATAGAATAGGTTAATAACTCTAAATCATAAATTTATATGAAAAAAAAAATGAATATCATTAGATAGATAAAATTAGATAGATAAAATAAAGTTATTTAGTAATCGTTCTTGAACCAAGCAAGGGTTTTTTATTTTTTCATCTGATTTGTTGAATCCATAACTGTTTGAATTGTGTAATCTCCAATTATTGACATTGGTAACCGACCTAAAGAAATTTGATTATAATTCAATTCGCGACGATCATAAGTGGAAAGCTCATATTCTTCAGTCATCGATAAATAGTTTGTTGGACAATACTCAACACAATTACCGCAAAATATACAGACACAGAAATCAATACTATAATGAAGCAATTGTTTTTTCTTAAATATCTTTTTCAAATTTCCAATCAACAATGGGAAGGGAAGGTCTATTGGACATACGCGAACGCATACTTCACAAGCAATACATTTATCAAATTCAAAATGGATTCGACCACGAAAACGCTCTGATGTGATTGATTTTTCATAAGGATATTGAATAGTTATTAGGTAAACGATTTATATGGGATAAGGTAATTATGAAACTTTGTCCAATGTACCTTGTGGCTCGTATTGTTTGTTTGCCATAATTTATGAACCCAGTAATCATAGGTAACATATTTTATATATCCATGAATAAAATTCATGTTTCTTTCTCTTGGTTGAGATAAGTTATGGATATAGGATATTCATTATTGTTTTTTCTTAATTTCTTATTTTTGTTTATAGTTTATAGTGAAACAAGTTGAAAAGAAGTTGTTAATAAGAGATTACCTAGATAAATAGGTAAAAGAAATTTACATCCAAGATTTAATAATTGATTCATTTTCATCCTAGGTAAAGTCCATCTTGTTGTTATAGGAATTAACAGAAACAAATAAGCTTTAGTTAATGAATCATGATAAGAATTTCCATATGCATATGTATTAAGAAACAAATATTTTCTTATTATTCCCGTTTTATTCTTTATTTTATTATATTATCGTAAAAAAAAAGTCAAGAAAATAAAGGATTCATCCGTTCTTGATAGTCATTTATTTAATCAGCAAATAGTAGCATACTCTATATCGGAATCGTGGGAAAATACTGCTTGATCATTTCTACCAATTACAAGCCCTTATTATGATTCGTTTTATGCAAAAATAACTTTTTTTGGTACCTTCGATACCTTACATTATTTTTATTACTCATCCTTTGCGTACTTTGGTGTTCCTAACTGCTACTTCTTTTTGATTGATCCCCAGTATAGTAATAAATAAAGTTGATCTTTTGCATCCGCTTCAAGATATGACGACTAAGAAAATAATCTCAATATTTGGGGTAAACAACTTATGTTTACTTCAAATTTCTTCTTGTACCTAAGGGAATGAGATTCTTATTGTTTTACTGCAAATTGAGGAGCAGTTTTTTTCACTCATATAACTATCTGGTTTAACTCATCGAACTGAAATTTTTAATAAAAAAGATGAAGATATTTATTCAAGACATTCAATTTCTTTATTTTATTTATCTTCACTTACTTTAGAAAGTATAAAGTTTATAAATGAAATAAAAAAAAAAAGATTCCTTTTTATTCTTTTCGTTCATATTCATATTTACATATTGAATTATATCTCTATTTTATTGTATTTAAAATTTAAATTTCTTTCTCATCTCTTTTCTAGAAAAGAGAAAGAATTTCATGTTCTAACGAATCGCGCGTAGAGATATTGCTAACACACATAGAGTTAATGGTATTTCATAACTAATTTATTGAGCTACAGTTCGTATATCGCCTGAAAAGGAATACTTATTATTTGATCCATATCCTGCCATATCCTGACATAAGAAGACCAATAGGGACAATACTTGAAAAGGCAATCCATAAAAAAATAACTATACTGAGATCAGCTAAAACAAGGTGATATCCAAAAGTAATTACTAAATAACTTAGTAGGATTGATATAAATCTTATAGAGGGTCCGACCTTAAATAAGTGAATATTACCTCTAGACGGAAGAATATTCTCCTTCAAAAGTAGTTTGGTCCCATCCGCTAAAGCTTGAAGAATTCCTAATGGGCCGGCATATTCAGGTCCAATACGTTGTTGTATTGCTGCAGATATTTTTCTTTCTAACCACACAATGACTAATACCCCCATTGTGATTCCTAAGACAAGGGTTAAAATGGGGACAAAAATCCATATGAGTCCATATACTTCTTTTAAGGATTCTAATCTAGAAAAAGAATGAATAGTTTGTACTCCTGTCGTATCAATTATCATTTCAACGACCAACTTATCCCATAATGATATCTATACTACCTAGTATCGTCATGATATCAGCCAGTTTCATTCTTTTAACTAGCTGGGGAAGAATTTGCGAATTGATGAAACCGGGTGGATGAATTTGCCATCTCCAGGGGAAAACACTATTATTTCCTATTTAATAAATCCCTAATTCTCCTTTTGGAGGCTCTACCCTTGCATAAAGTTCTTGTTTTAACAATTCAGAATTGGGTGAAAGTTTTTTAGTAAGAAATCTATATTCAAAATTATTCCATTCGGGATTTTTTGTCCTATGGAAACGTCGGTTTTCTAAATTTTCATAAGTTCCTCTAGGAATTCCTTCTAGAGCCTGTTGAATGATTTTTATAGATTCTTGCATTTCACCAATTCTTACTAAATAACGAGCTAATGTATCTCCTTCTTTTTGCCATTTGACTTCCCTTCCCAATCAAATTTATCGTAACGCTCATAGCGATCAACTTTACAAAGATCCCATTGTATTTCAGAAGCTCGTAGCATTGGTCCTGATAAACCCCAACTTATCAACTTATTGTCTCTTCCCCACCAATAATGCCCACTCCTCAACTCGTTCCAAAAAAATGGGATTTCGCGTAATGAGTTTTTGATACTCAACAACTCCTGTTAAAAAATAATCACAGAAATAAAAACATTTATCTATTCATCCATAAGGTAAATCCGCAGCTACTCCTTTTATGCGGAAAGCGGAAATATTTATGCATCATCCGCATACCTGTGGCGTCTTCGAATAGATCATATATTAATTCCCTCTCTTTTTTTTTCATATAGAAAAAGGGAGTCTGTGCACCAATATTGGCCATAAAAGGGCCAAGCCATAACAAATGGGAAACTATATGGCTCAGCTCCAGCATAATAACTCTGATATAACTGGCCTTTTTAGGCACTCGAACACTTTCCAATTGTTATGGTGCATTTACTGTTATTGCTTCTGCGAACATAGTAGCTAAATAATCCCAATGTGTTACATAAGGCAAATATTTCATAATTGTTTTGTTCTCTGCTATTCTTTCATTCCTCTGTGTAAATGGCCCAATATAGGTTCACAGTCAATAACATCTTCACCATCTAGAGTAACGATTAGCCGAAGAACACCATGCATTAATGGGTGGTGAGGACCCATATTGACTATTAAGAAATTTTTTTTTGTAGCCGGTACAGTCATCTTTTTTTCCTTAATTCATTATTTCATGAATTTCTTAAAATGAGAAATAAAAAATAACAAGGATAAAATAACAAGGATAATAAGAAACTCAAAGAAAAAATGAAATTTTAATTAACAAGTTTTTGGTTCCCGAATATCTAACCGATCCATTAATTTCTTATAACGCACTTTCTTTTTCTTTAACAAATAAGTCAATAATCGTTGACGTTTTCCCAGAATTATTCGTAGACCCCTTTGTGATAAAAAATCTCTTTTGTGCAATTCTAAATGTAAAGTAAGTCTCCGTATCTTACTGGTGAAATGGAATACTTGAAATTCAACAGACCCACTATTTTCTTCTTTTTCTTCTTGTGTAATAACTGAGATGAATGAATTTTTGAACATAAATTAAGATTTCTATTTTTCTTTTTTGTGAATTTTACCGATCAGTAAAAATAATAATATTTATTATGCCAGTTATTTTCATCTAGTATACATCAAAATTGAAATTCATTAATATACTACTTTATTTCTTATTTTTGTATATTATGTTTTGTATATTTGGATCAAATATACAAAACATATATGTATTCACGAAAGAAAACTATTTATTTTTACTTAAAAGGATTTCGCTCTTCCTAGTTAAAATTGATACACTATGAAATCAGCATCATGTATTAGAATATTACACAGTGTTGGTTTTCATCTAACAAATATGTTACACGATATGTAGGAAATCCACTATAATTTTTTTTTTCATTTTTCCATTGGAAATTGGAATTGAATTCATTCTGAATTGTTAATACATAGAATACATATGTATTCTTGACATACTGAAACGACTGCTGTTATTGGTATCAAACCAATAGCGATTTATACAAGCTACATCTTCTAATCGATAATTGGGCCAAAGAAACAATTTAAATTTAATGAAATTTTTTTTATCTTTATTAATAAGTTTGTCTTCATTCAAAAATTGCCCGCAGTTTCTTATTTTGTTTTCATTGAAAAATATTTGATTCCTTTGATTCCTATTCACAACATTAAAATTCCGAGAATTGAAACAAATTTGAATTCGAAATTCTCTACGACGTCTGGGAGATAAAATATTTTCAGGAACGAGTAAATCATAACGATCTTCGTCTCTATTCAAAAATATGTTGCTGTGTCGTGCAATGTATTTTTCAAAAAAACCTTTCTCAATATATCTTTTTTTTTTGTATTTTTGAGTTGTTTGGTGCTTCTTATTATTGACCAATGAAATATCCATAGTTTGATATATAATAGATTTTTCGTCCCTTCGTATAGATAAACAAATTGATTCAATAATCAATATTCCCTTTCTTATCAATTCTGCAAGAACTAGGTTCTTTTGAATAAGCATTTCATCTAGATTTATTTCACCTCTTTGAATCGAAGATATCGCAATTTCCTTTGGATTTATCAGTCTAAGTAGGAGACAATATACCCTGATATTTTTCATTATTTTCTTATTCAAGGGATCAGCCCATCTTAGTTGAAAAAGAAAATATTTTTTCAAAAAGAGATCTAGTTCTATTTCATTATTGCTCTTATATTGTTCTTTTTTTATTTCGAATATTGTGTAATCTTCTTCAACAGCTTTTTTATATTTTTTTTTATTATAGAATTTCTTTGGATTTACGTTAATGTTTTTACTTTTTTTATTTATATAAAAATGAAAAAATAGTGATTTGATTGGTATGATCCAAGGTTGAATTTTATATACATCAAAAAGTAGAACAAATTCTGGGAAGAACCAAGTTTCTAGATTGGATATAGTATCATGATTCGATGCGGTATCATATAAACTTTCTTTATTTATTCCCATGCAATCAAAAGAGTTTATTTTTTGATTGCATGTTTTGATCTCTGGATGGATTGTAGGATAAAAAAGATCTTTTTTATCCATTTTTTTAAAATTGTTAATTTCAATCTTAGTATTTTTATGAATCTTGATGCCAATATGTGCATTGGTCCAGATCTCAATATTTTTTATAAAACAAAGAGAAAGATGAAGAATTCTACAATCAAAATATTTTCGATCAAAATTCCTATTCCTATCAATAGGATATTCTTTTTCTAGATAATCATTGCTAGGTATACTTACCAATACATAAAATGATTCAGGTTTCGATGTATTTAAATGATATGGAATTTCTTTGTCCCCATTTCTTTCTAATGTTGATCCATAAATGTATAAATTAGGGAGTCTTATGTATTTATATGATAAAAGATCATATCTGTAATGTTTTTTCCATTTCTCTTTTTGACTCATAAATGAATTCGCTGCATAGTCATTCTTTTTCATGGAATAAATGAATTTGTATTTTTTATATAAACCCAATTGGTTTGATTCTTTGTTTTGATTCATACGATGTTTATTAATTCTATTCCACCATTCTTTTTGAGATAAATCGTATTGATAATGACCTTTTAACCAGTTTTTCCATTCATTCATTACATACGTATGAATTTTATTATGTCTTGATTTATAATTAAATATTCCGTGTATCATACAATAATCTTTTAGATTATCCTGAAAAAAAGGATAGCTCCCTTGATATTTAAGTACATGTTTCAATTGATACTTATTAAGTAATTGATTTTGTGATATTTTGTAAAAAACATATGCTTGGGACAGGGAAGATAAGTTCAAATAAGTATTGGAATTTTGATTGCTATTCTTAGTATTATCAGTATTTGATAACAATTTCTTTATAATTAAAATAAAATTCATTCTATTTTGATTTGTTTCATCAATTCCTTCTTGTTCTTTATTTATTTCATTGTTGTAAATGGATTTATTAAAGATCTTTTTTGTTGATTCAAAGAAAAGTTGTGCATTTATCTTAAAAATGTTAATGGTACATAGCAAAATATCTATGTATATTTTTTCAATGAATGATTTGATAAAGTAGTGTGATTTACGCATTAATCGGATATTTTCACTTTTTAATATTTTCAAAATATGTTTCTGTGATACCGATAAATTATTATCATAAATTATAACTTTTTCTTTTTTTTTCTTGTCTTTTGCTGTTCGTTCAATTTGATTCCTTATTTTGATTGTCTTATCAGAAAGATCTTTCATTCTTCTTTCTATTAGTGAAGAATTTAACTGATTCGTCGTTCGAATTAGAACAGACGATTCGCGAAAAATCTTATTATTTCTTTTAAAATATCTTTTGTTTTCGTTCGGTTCATATACTTTCTCTTTCCTCAATTCAAATTTATTATTTTGATTCTCCAGTTTTTTCATTATTAGGTTGATAACTCGAACTATTTTGATGACTCCTTTTGTTTCTTCTTTTCTAACTTTTATAAAATATTTACTCTTTTTATTTAAATATTTAAGAACTTGTAAAAATTTCTTTTTCACCTTTCTTTTTATTTTTTGGAGTTCTTTATAAATAGGTTCAAAAAAGAAAGGTCGTTTTCGGGGATAACCAAAGGGCAGTTCCGCTTCCAGTCCCCAGACTGTTAAAAAACAAAAATTTGTTTTTTTCTCTTTTTTTTTCATTATATCTATATAATGAGATCGTGCCTTAGATTTCCTCCAAGGTTTTAGACAGAAAGGATATAGAATCTTTATCTGAATACCGTTTATTAACCAACCTCGGGGAAATTCTTTTTCTGATAATTGAACACCATTATAGGTACATTTAATATGCATCTCTCTTTTCCATTCCTTAAAATCCTCGCCCCACTCGGGAATTTGGAATAATAGCATACGGAAGATATTTTTGGTTATTATTAATGAAGGTAATATAATGTATTTTCTAAGAAAAGCTTGAGTTACTAACATCAAACTTCTTATTACTTGAGTAAATATAAAGACATCCCAAGTTTCTGATATTCTTGTCTGTTCTTTTTTATATTTTTCTTTCTCTTTTTCCTTTTCTTCTTTTTTGTCTTCATTTTCAAAATAGGAAATCTTTAATTCTGATTCTTGTTCTCTGTCCATCCAATTTCTAAAAATTATATTCTTTATTTTGTTGATATCAAAATACGAAAAAAAATATGTTTTGTCTAAACGATCCAAAAAAAGCGGGGAATGCATGTTTAATTGAAATAGGCCTAAAATAACTGTTTTACGTCTTTGAGCGCGCATAGATCCTTTGATTAGATTGCGACGAAAATCTGATTGTTGTGAGTAACGTATCAAAGCCACCTCTCCCTCTTCCGTTTGATCATCATTTTGATCATTAGAAATCAAATTGGTATTCTGATCATTATCGTTATAAATTATCACACGTTTGGCTCTTCTTGAATGAATATCATAATATTCTTCTTCCAATTCTTCTTCATCTTCTTCTTCCTCTTCTCCCAAATTCTCGGTTAATTTGTATGACCATCGAGAGACCTTTTTACTGATCTCTTCTATTCTAATTTCAATAGATTTTTTTTTCATTCTTTTTTGATCTTTTGTATGTGCTGTAATTACATTAAATACAAATTGCAAATATTTTTTTTTACTCTCTGAAGAAATTACTTTTTCTTCAGTACAATTCAAAAATGATTGATGGTGAAGTTCTACGGAATCATTAAGAAGTAGATCGTGAATCTTATTTATAAAAAAAAATTCTACGAAATCTTCTCTATCTGTATAAGTATTCATGATTGCACGTGAATCTGATCTTTTTCTCGTTCCTCGATATGGTCCGTTGAAAAAAGGATCATATGCTTTTGACAAGATTTTTTCTTTTTTTTCATCATCACATAATAGGGTTCTTTTTTCAAGCATATCCAGATTAGGGGATCTCTCCTTTTTTTCTATAATCTTGATTCGGCTTCTCAATTCATTGTTCAAATTGCACTTTTTTTTTTCATTAGTATAAATCCAATAATTATAAAGATCTTTGTCATATAGTTTTTCTATTATGTACAAAGAAATTCTTCGTTCTAGCATTTCAGAAAAAGTCGATAAACTGGGCGGATATGTAAAGGAGATTCTTTGTTTCCCATCACTTGTACATGTAAAAAAAAGAAATTGTGACATTTCATTACGTAAAGCATTTTCTAATTTATCATTTTTTATATATCGTAATGGACGATTCCATCGTTTATAATCGAAAAGAAAAGAGACAAAAGCTGTTTCAATCTTTTTATTCATTCTTTTCTTTTTCTCTTCTTTCAGTCTTCCCAATTCCCAATTCTCTTGATGGGTCTCCAGATCCTCCTTTTCTTCCGAACAAAGGAAAGGGTTTTCTTCGGTGGATCCCTCTTGTTCCTGTTGAGTCTCCTTCATTTCGGAAGTTGTTTCTACATCGCTTTCTTCCTTTCTTTCTCCCCCTTCTTCCGTTTCTGAGGTTTCTTTCTCTTTCAGTTTCTTAGTGACAATAGGCGACGGCATTCTGCCTAAATAGTAAACACAGGTGATAAATAAGAGAATACTAAAGATTCGAGCCATAGAATTTCTCAATTCTGACACAAGATACTTATTAGATCGAATAGAATTATTTTGCCGTATCCAGAATAATACCAATCCAACCCATTTCATGAATAAAATGTGACCAATTAACCAACCAACAAAACTACTTGTTAAAAATAAAATCTTGTT